TATTTGATCAGATCATTGAATCGTTTATTTCTCTTGAAATCTCTTTTATTTTCATTTCTACACACGTCTTTTTTTAGGAGGTCTACAGCCATTATGTGGCATAGGGGTTACATCACGTACGAAATTTAATAGTATACCACTTCTACGAATAGCTCGTAATGCTGCATCTCTTCCGAGACCAGGACCTTTTATCATGACTTCTGCTCGTTGCATACCTTGATCTACTACTGTCCGAATAGCATTTCCTGCTGCGGTTTGAGCAGCAAATGGCGTCCCCCTTCTTGTACCATTGAATCCACAAGTACCGGCGGAGGACCAAGAAATTACCCGACCCCGTACATCTGTAACAGTCACAATAGTATTGTTGAAACTTGCTTGAACATGAATAACTCCCTTTGGTATTCTACGTGTACTTTTACGTGAACCACTACGGGCATTCGTACGTGAACCAGTTCTTGGTCTAGATTTTGCCATACTTTATCATCTCATAAATAGAAATTCGAGATATATGGATATATCCATTTCATGTCAAAACAGATCCTATTTTTTCATTGGGTCCTTTACGTTAGAGAGCCCCTTTTCAAAAGATTATCCTTGTCTTTGTTTATGTCTCGGATTAGAACAAATTACTATAATTCGTCCCCTCCTACGGATCAGTCGACATTTTTCACAAATTTTACGAATGGAGGCCCTTATTTTCATAGTTGTCGTTCCTTAACTTAATTCTGACTCTATTTATTGGAAGAAAATAAGTTTCTTGAAATGTTGAACCTCAAATTGTATCCCCATGAAGGGAATGCTGAAGTTGAAAAAACAACCTAATCATTCGAATCCTTGTTGTGGCATCTATAAATTATACGCCCTCTGGTTGAATCATAATGACTTACTTCAATTTTGCCCCTCTTCCCCCATCGTATACGTATAAAACTCCGTCGGATCCTTCATGAACCATAACCTAGAATTAGATCTTCATTATCGAAAAACCCCGAGCATACATACCATTTCGAAGGAGAAGTGATTCATTAATGAAACCTTCATGAATCCATTTTTTGTTCTTTCATTCTAGGTAAAAGCCCTAGAAGTATCACCTAATGTAGTAGGAATGATATCAACTAACCCACCCTTTTTTCTTTTGACAAATAGGAAATTCCGGATCCAATTCGGATATCAGAAAGATTACCATATATAACACAAAATTTCTCCGCCGATTCTTTCGAGTCGAGCCTCTCGGTCTGTCATTATACCTCGAGAAGTCGAAAGAATTACAATCCCCATCCCGCCTAAAATTCTAGGAATTCGTTGATAGTTCGAATAGATTCGTAGGCCAGGCCTACTGATACGTTTTAAATTTAAAATAGTTCGATAGGGTCCTTTCCTATTCCTTCTATGTCGTAGGGTTAAAACCAAAAAATATTTGTTGTTTTCCTGATGCTTCCTCACGTTTTTGATAAAACCTTCCCTTAAAAGTATTTTAACAATGTTTTCCGTGATGTTAGTGGATGCTATTTGAATCGTCCCTTTTCTATTCATGTCAGCATTTCGTATAGAGGTTATTATGTCAGCAATAGTATCCCTACCCATGATAAACTAAATTTTGGGTTGCCTCCCATTTTTGATATAATCAACATGCTATTTTTTATTTATTTTTTTATTTTATTTATTAAATAAAGGGATATGCGTCAGATACAACCTAATCCACTAATTAATCTATTTCATCCAAATACTATGTATAATAGAACTATATTATGTATGATCTCATCTTATAATACCTCAGGTGCTAATGAAACTATTTTAGTGAAATTTAACTGTCTCAATTCTCGGGCAATCGCACCAAAAACTCGAGTTCCTTTTGGATTTCCTTCTTGATCAATCACAACTGCAGCATTATCATCATATCGTATTATCATACCGTTGTCACGTTTAAGTTCTTTACAAGTACGTACAATTACAGCTCTGATCACTTCTGATCTTTCTAGAGGTGTGTTTGGTAATGCTTCCTTGATCACAGCAACAATAATGTCACCGATATGAGCATATCGTCGATTACTAGCTCCTATGATTCTAATACACATTAATTCTCGGGCCCCGCTGTTATCCGCTACATTCAAATGGCTTTGAGGTTGAATCATATCATTTTTTAATCTGTTCTTTCAATGTTAATGCAAAGGGCGAAGTAAAAAAAAGAAATATTGTTTGTCAAAAAGAAACCTGCAATTGTTTTTTATCCCCAAGACTTCTTTCCTTTGGTTCTACGTTCCTATCCCGAAATCATAAATTGAGTTCGTATAGGCATTTTGGACGCCGCTATTGAAATAGCCTTTCTGGCTATATTTTCTGCTACTCCCCCCATTTCATAAAGTATTCTACCTGGTTTAACGACAGCTACCCAATATTCGGGAGATCCTTTACCCGAACCCATACGTGTTTCCGTAGGTCTTACTGTAACTGGTTTGTCTGGAAATATACGTACCCATATTTTTCCACCACGGCGCACATTTCT